AAGCCTTTATTTGTTGAGGAGAAACTAGGCCAATTCGGAGTTGTTGATGTTTATACCGGTCAATCATAGAATATAAATTCTGATTCATTCAGATCAAGCTTCCTTCCTATTAATCTGGAAGTTCTTCTCAGATACAAGGAAATGATTCAGTTCTATAGCTAAAGATCGTAGTTCTCGAACGAGCAATCGAAAAGATTCTGGAGCATCTTCTGGGTTAGATACTCTTCCTCCAATGATTGTAGCACCAAGTACTTCTTGACGAGCTCTAATATGATCAGATTTATAAGTAAGCATCTCTTGTAAAATATGAGCAACACCAAATCCCTCTAAAGCCCAAACTTCCATTTCTCCTACTCGTTGTCCCCCTTGCTTTGCCCTTCCTCTAAGGGGTTGTTGTGTAACAAGTGCGTAATGTCCACTAGAACGTCCATGGATTTTATCATCAACTTGATGAATTAATTTTAAAATATAGGACTTTCCTATTAAGACAGGTTGTTCAAAAGGATTTCCTGTTCTTCCATCAAATATTCTGCTTTTTCCCGGATATTCCGGTTCAAATACCCATGGATTTTTTGTTTGCTTACTGGCTTCATATAATTCAGAAAACACTAGCTTTCTCGAAGCCTCTTGCTCATATCTCTCATCAAAAGATGCTATTCTATAATGTCTTTTTAACAGATCTCCCGCTAACCCCAGCGAACATTCAAATATCTGTCCCACATTCATTCGTGATGGTACTCCTAATGGGTTGAAGACCATATCAACAGGTGTTCCATCTTGCAAATAAGGCATATCTTGTCTAGGCAAAATTTTGGAAATGATACCTTTATTCCCATGTCTTCCAGCTACTTTATCACCTACTTTGATTTCACGTTTCTGTGAAATATATACACGAATCATTTCTAAATTATAACTGGAACCCCCCCTTTTCCGGATCCATCTCACGTCAATAACGCGCCCTCTTCCGCCTATAGGTAATTTTAGAGAAGTTTCTTTTGCAGTGGATACCTGAATTCCGAGAATGGCTCTTAATAATCTATCCTCTGGAGCATACGAGGATTCGTTTGCCGTCTGAGGCCTTAATTTTCCTACTAAAATATCACCTGTTTCTACCCAAGATCCCAGCATCACAACTCCATTTCTGTCTAAATTGCGGAGTAAATGAGCCTCTAGATGTGGTATTTCCCTAGTGATTCTTTCAGGTCCTTGGCTTGTCATATGAGTCTGAATTTCATATTTCCGGATGTGAAAAGAAGTATAAATATCTTCATATACCAAACGTTCGCTAATCAGTACTGCGTCTTCAAAATTGTAACCTTCCCATGGCATATAAGCTACTAATACGTTTTTTCCTAAAGTGAGTTCCCCACCAACTGTAGCCGCACCGTCCGCTAAAATTTGTCCCTTTTTAATGCATTTACCTCGCGAAACCTGAGGTTTTTGATGCATACAAGTATTTTTGTTGGAACGTTGACAGATAACTAATGGAATACTTATAGTAGTGTCTCCGTTACTTGTAGTAGTGTCTCCATTACTTGCAAAAATAATCTTGTGAGGATCAGTATAAATGATTTTTCCCTCGTGTTCGGCTATAGCGGAAACCCCCGAATCTAAAGCCGTTTGACGTTCCAGTCCAGTTCCAACAATGCACCTCTCGGACTGAGAAAGCGGAACTGCTTGGCGCTGCATATTAGAACTCATTAAAGCCCGATTCGCATCATTATGCTCGATAAAAGGAATGAGAGAAGCTCCAATAGAAAAATATTGGAAGGGAAAAATACTTCTAAGATGAATCTGTTCCCATGCAATAGTCAGGAACTCTTGACGGTATCGAGCTGGAACAACCTGTTCTTCCTGAATACTCTGATTCAAGGCCAAAGAATTTCCAGCTGCTATCCTATAATATTCATCTCTATTTGGTGATAAATAAACTATCTGTGCCTCCTTTTTTGATCTTTCAGATATTTCATAAAACGGACTCTTTATGGATCCCCAATGGCCAATCCTCACATGAATGGCTAAGGATCCAATAAGTCCAACATTGATTCCTTCGGACGTATCAATTGGACAAATACGTCCATAGTGGCTAGGATGAATATCTCGTATCCGAAAACTAGCAGTTTTACCCGTCAATCCTCCAGGACCCAAATAACTCAATTTTCGCCCATGAACAATTTGTGTCAATGGATTAGTTCGATCCAAAACTTGAGATAAAGGATGTAGGCCAAAAAACGATTCATAAGTGGTTGTTAATGAAGTTGAAGTTACCAAATTTTGAGGAGTCGGTATCAATTTATGACGAATTGCTCCAGATATAGTTCCTCGAACTGCGTTTTCTAAACGAACAAGAGCCAGTCCAAATTGATCCTGCAACAAGTCCGCTATAGAACGAATACGTTTATTTTTCAAGTGATTCATATCATCAAGTGTACCCATTCCAAATTTCATTCCGATCAAATGATCCACAGCAGCCAATACATCTCGTGGTAACAAAAATGTATTGTTCTGAGGTATATCAAGATTCAGTCTACGGTTCATATTTCGTCGACCAATCCTTCCTAATTCACATCTTTGTTGAAAAAATTTCTTTTGTAATTCCTTACATAAGGACTCAGAAAATATCGGATCCCCGCCTACACAAGCAAATTGTTGATAAAATTCCAAAATAGCACTTTCTTTTGACCCAATCTTTTTTTTCTCCTTATCATTTAGATTAAGGAAAGACAAAAAAATTTCAGGGTAACAAACATTATCCATAATTTCTCTTAGATTCGAACCCATAGCCGACGATAGAACTAGAATAGATATTTTTTGTTTCCTACTCACACGGGCCCATATCCTTGATTTTCTATCAATCTCTAATTCTGATCTCCCCCCCCAATCTGATATTATGGTGCTGGTATAGACAGAAATTCCGTTATGGTCCAATTCTGAACGGTAGTAAATACCAGGACTTTGCAATATTTGATTGATCACAATTCTGTATATTCCATTTACTATAAAGGTTCCCAGGTAATTCATTATTGGAATGTTTCCAATAAAAATGGTTTCTTCTTGCATATCTCTACCGGTTTTCCAAATTAATCCCGCGGGTACATATAATTCAGAAGAATATGTGAGTGATTCATACACAGCATTTCTTTCGTTTATCGAGGGTTCCACCAATTGATATCTTTCTACAAATAATTTAAATTCAATTTCTTGATCTGTGTCTTCAATTTTCGGAAACTTATGAAATTCTTCCGTCAAGCCCTCATTAATAAACCTACAAAATCCCTCAAATTGGATCTGACTAAATCCAGGTATTGTGGACATTCCCTCATTTCCATCATTCCAGAGCATCTTAATTTTCAGTTTCCCCTTTATCGAAAAATCCCATTATTAGCTCACTATTTATCGAACCATATGGATCGATTTCGCAATGATGGAATGTATATTCTGTTTACTGAATCACATGAAATTTTAGACAACCCCGTAAATGTACTTCATACGTATGAGAACGGAAATGAGACAGAGGAATGAAGAGCATTTTCGACGCAAGACAAGTTCGAATTTGCGACAGGTACAAATGGAAATGAATTTATAAAGCATTCCCAGAATAATTCCGTCACTTACACTTATGGAGTCTTATATAGAATATAAAAATTCATCCAACTTCTACCTATTATTATGATAATACGATTAGATTGATTGGGTACCAAAAAAATAAATGGATTCAGAATGAAATCGAATCTCTATGAATGAGATAAAGAAAGCCAGTAGTAATATAGTTTCCCCTTTAGTTAAAGTTAATTTTATTTCATGTTGAAAAAAAAATTTCGGATTTTTTTACTTTTACTATATATAAATATAATTTTACTTTTACTATATATAATATTTTTACTATATATAATATAATATATATATAATATAATATATGGATTTATGGAATATGATTGAATTGCGTAATAGGAATAATATTTCCTAAGTAAAGTATATGCCGGTATAGCTATCCACATATCTCATCTCATCTTTTTTTTATAGCAATTTTGCTTGTGGCAACAGAAGTCAGGTCACACTATATCATAATTTCCACTTTTTCTATTGTATTATAGAAAACGAAAAAAAAAAGCACGACGATTCCCTATAAGGATATGGGATATGTACATAAAAAAGACTCGTCCCGGTATATGTGTAACAATTTTTGTTTTTGGGGTGTGGGTTTACATATACACATATCATATATATTGTTATATTTGAATTGATTTGTTATGCCAGTAAGGAAAGGCAACAATTTGAGATACAAATTGAAGAACTTTTCACTAATTCAAAAAAAAAAATAGTTAATGGTTCCAATTTGCACTAAATTTTTCAGTCTGTGACCGAAAATCCATTTTTTACCTTCTCAATGGAAAGAGAAGGGGAGTTTTTAAGGGGTGTGATAACCAATCAAAGAGAATAATTGGATTGGATAAAAAAAAAATAAAAGAATTAGTAATAGAATCTTAGTAAAAGAATATGGATGAATACTCTTTTTTTACCTATTTTATATTTTTTTTTTGAGATTTGGATCGGATTTGGCGACATGGCCAAGTGGTAAGGCAGGGGACTGCAAATCCTTTATCCCCAGTTCAAATCTGGGTGTCGCCTGATCAACAAAAAACGGGGGATTTTTCTTATTTTACTGATTTAATTCGACGAATTTTGTCCCCGGAGCCGGAGAAGTATAAGCCTATCGATAGTTTTTTTTTCTCAAAATTTGGTCCTTGGGTGTGGCTCAAACCGATACAAATAGGGATGAAGTGAGTCTTACTTAGTAATATGATTGACTCTCACTATTAAACTATTAAAAAAAAATAGTGAGAGTCAATTCTGGGATTCAGAACGACGAAAATCAGAGGTCGAAAGTATCCAAAGGTTCCTAAAAGACAATCCATTTTTCTCCTAGGATTGAAGAAGAGATTGTACGAAAGAGTATCAAGAATTCCTAATTATTTTTCACTACCATTACTAAAATTGTGTCTACTGACTCCATATGGAATTAGATTGGATAGGCTGATGGGAAATCCATTTAAGAGTTGTGGAAAGGATTGAAGAAACTTTGTATCCAGACTCACGAGGGTCTCTGAGTAATCAAACATTCAATCAGGATAGTCGGTCAACTCTTATTTTTATAGAGTAAAAGTAAAATTATAGAGTAAAAGTAAAAGTCGAAAAAAAAAAGGGTAACAAACAATAGGTCTTAGTATTCCCACATGTTTCATTTCATTAGGATAGAAGTATTCCTTTGCTATCTAATTTTTCAAGAAAAGGTATGTGTATCATATCTGTACTTAATACTTATACTTCAAAATTCTACCAGAAATCTTAGAATATTGTTACAAGTAGATTCATTGGATTGGTTCATTAATATTAATAGCTTTAAGTCAGAATTATATTTTGACTCTGCGCCATTAATTCCACTATGATTATTGATCAATAATTAAATAATTCCTTCATAGAGATAGGAGACATAATTCATATGGATATTGTAAGTCTCGCTTGGGCTGCTTTAATGGTAGTCTTTACATTTTCCCTCTCACTCGTAGTATGGGGAAGGAGTGGACTTTAGGGAGGGGTACTACTAGTTTTTTAATTTAATTGTATGAATTGTTTAATTGAGCGTTTTGCGAAGCTTTTTCTTTTTTAAGAATGTCTCTGTTTCAAAGTTTCAAAATTATACTGAAATACAGTAATGAATAATAAAATACAATAATGAATAATAACCATTCGATCAAACAATGAATGATTACTTTACTAATGAATGATTACTTTACTATAGTTCTATTTCGAAACTCAAATCTACGCATGATAGGAAAATTTTTTCAACCGGATTGGATTCTTCCTAAACATTCTATTTTAATAAACCAGTTCTTACCAGAATTATGGATATTACAATGAACAAAAACCAGAAATGGGTTTTTATTTTTTTCTTTATTTGTTTCCCTCTTTTTTGACTTTTACTGTTCTAAGAGAACATAAAGTCGTTCCGCTAATCTAATTAGATTATGGCAATACATACTTTCTATTGGAAGTGACTAGTTGTTGTCCAAACCAAAGAAAAGAGGTTCTACACATAAGAAGATTAGATCCTTCTTTCGTTGCACGATTCACGTATCGTGTATTTCACCTTTCTTTTAGACTCCTCTCCATTCCATTTTTTATGCTTAAGACATCTCATGTCTTAAGCATAAAAAATGGAATGGAGAGGAGTCTACTCTATTAACCTATTCCCTTTTACAAATCTGAATAAATTATCATAGAATAGAACTCCGCGGATCGTGTTTTCTGTTAATGGATCAAGCAATAGCTTCTTGTGGTGGGAAATCTAAAAAAAGAAAAAGATTCTTTGGTTTCGTTTTCTTTTCTCTTTTTTTATTTATTTTGAAATTTCTAATAGATTAGTATACGCCCGTATTATTCTTGCTCCATTGATTCTTTTGATGGATCTCAGGATCTATCCTATATAAATAAATTATAAAATAGGTTAAGAATTAGAACAGTTGGCCTTCGATTATTTTGGATCGATCGAAATACACACAGGTAAATGTAGCCAAAAAAAAAGAATTGGGCTGCTATTTTGATGTACTATTTAGATATACATCTAATCCACGTACATACATATTGTATATTGATCTAGATATTAGATATGGGCTTTTTTTATAGGAAAAAGTCTATATCCGTATACAATACAACTTTCTATGAAAATAATGAATATGATAATATATACTATATAATAGTATATAACTATACAATACTAGATAGTAGATAGTATGGTAGAAAGAATTATATATAATTCTTTCTACCATACTATGCTAGGCTTAGATAGATACTATCTCAGATACTTATTATTCAGATACTTATGATTCCAGCCAGATCATTTCGTTTAAGACTTGAAGTTTGAATTCCTTTCTTCAATCATTGATAAGAACTAATAATTCAAGTTTCAATCAAATTAGTCATTTTGACTGACTGTTTTTACGTAGATGATAAGTAAAAAAGCAGTAGGAACTAGAATGAACAGTGCAGTAGCAATAAATGCGAGAATATTTACTTCCATAATCTCATTTTTTTTTTACTTCGCAATAACTCGGGATCTAATCCCATAGAGATGAGAAATTGGATTCCTGTAAATTCATGGGGATGAATTGCATCCTGATGATACTGAATCGGATCAGTATTATGAATAACAATATATGATCTATCAAATAAATTCATCGTCGAGAATTGAATAGTATAACATAGGAAGATCCTTTATCTATACTAAATCTGAAAAAGGATTCTTTATTGGATCAGGAAATTTACATCTTTTTCCACTTTTTATTTTCTATAAATAACCCAACCCTATCGTCTTACCTATATATTCCTCCTTCGTTATATTATACTTATACATACAATTATGAGGTATTATATGATTGGTATGGTATTCTATGGATGACACACAGATCCAAAGAAAAGAGTAGGAGTGAGATGGAAAAAGGACGAGTTAAGTAGAAAAAATCGAATATAATTCCAATGAATTTAATAAAAAGGAGTGTTACTCGTTCTCCTCTTTTATTTTATTAGTATTTCTTCCTTCAATTGGGACTGGAACTGGAAGGCATACATAAAAAATTGAGTGTGCAATTTAGTTTATTTGAATGAAAATGAGATGGATTGTTTCCAATTAGTCATTGAGGATACCCCCCCCAAAAAAAAAGTTGGAGCTCAAAGGGGTTTTCATTTATCCTGACAAGTACTCTGTCGAGGCACTTATGTTAAGTTCGTTGTGCCTCGTACGATAAACGAATACAATTTGCATATGTACTCCGTTAAAAAGGGTACTCTTTTCTATTTTATTCATCAAGAATATTGAAAAACAAAAGTGGACAAGTATCTCTTAAATTCAAATAGTAAAGTAAATATAAGAATACTACCGATTGTACAAATCTAACTATTATGTTATGTCTCTCTCTTATCAATCGGCACTAATGAAAGAAATGGAAATTCCCGTATTTGTCTGATGATAAATACGAAATAAAAACAAAAGAAATAGGGATCCCGCTGGGTATTAGCTCTTGCTCCCTCTTTCTTTTTTCACGTTAAATAAATGGATAAATTTATTTAACGGATCGGATCCTAGATCCTAGTTCGGGACTGACGGGACTCGAACCCGCAGCTTCCGCCTTGACAGGGCGGTGCTCTGACCAATTGAACTACAATCCCAGCGAGGTGTATGGTATACATATTCTTAATGGTTTTATTCTTAATGGTTTTAAAAAACCATTTTATTTTCTTCGTCGTGTTGTAAGAGAGACATGAATGATATAATATACTAACTGATATTATATACACATAGATATGGACTATACTGAAAGTAACACAGAGATATGGACTATAGTCAAAGTAACACAGATTACTAGTAACCCATGTTTTTTTAGTGCCAAAAATGGATAATCAACCTTTCAACGAGAAAAAACTATTTTTCTTTTCATAATCTTTGATTATGTATTACCAATCTAGAGTCTTAGAAAGATCAGAATGAATCAGAAAAACATGGATACATAAGAAAAAATGCTTGATCCGTAAAAGAGAAGGATTCCATTTTTATGGAGGACAAATTTCTTATATCATTGGTTATATCATATTTATGGAGCGGCGAATTTTTGGGCCGAGCTGGATTTGAACCAGCGTAGACATATCGCCAACGAATTTACAGTCCGTCCCCATTAACCGCTCGGGCATCGACCCAGGAAGAATTCATTTTAGGCTTATGGATAATCCATAATCAACTTCCTTTCGTAGTACCCCCAGGGGAAGTCGAATCCCCGCTGCCTCCTTGAAAGAGAGATGTCCTGAACCACTAGACGATAGGGGCATATCCGCCCGACTGTCATCATACTATGATGATAGTATGTATAGTTTTTTGGAATTGTCAATATAATCTAATGATATGACTAAATCCGAACACTCTTTTCTACTTTTGTGTTATGATTCCATAGAATTTTTTATTGGATGGGAATAAATGAACCGTCCAATTTTCATTTATTTATTTATTTTTTTGCTTTATTTAATTTGTATTTATATAAAATACTATATATAGTATAGCGAATATAGCGAAAGGAGGTATAGGATTCTGTCCGTTCAGGCAGTGATTGGTCCAGCATAACAGAAAAGGGTGTAAAAACTCACTTAATTTCTTTTCTTCTTCACTCATTAATTTTAACTTAAAACTCGTTGCTTCCTTCATTGTTCAGATAAAATAGGCCATGCATAATCACTATCTCACATTAAGTCAGAAAATTCAAAAACGATAGAAATTCTCTTTTTTACTTTTTTATAAAAATTCGGTTCAGGGTACGAATACCTTCATCACATAATTCAATAAAATCTATTGAATCTATGTCAGTGTCAGATTGGTACATGTATCAATCGAGTAAATCTCGTTTTGATTGGTCAGTAAAAGGAAACAGGCGGGGTCGGTCTTGAAACAATTCATTGCATTATTAAAATAAAATTGACCCGCTTCACTTTTTGAGGGTAAATCGAATTGATCCTTTACTTTATAAATATAAATGAAACCCCTATGTATATGATATGTACATGATATATACATATATTATTTATATTTGTTTGCAGTATGCAGTGTAGTAGACTCATAATGAAAATGGATATAATTCATGAATTGAATACAAAGGGCCCTTTTAACTCAGTGGTAGAGTAACGCCATGGTAAGGCGTAAGTCATCGGTTCAAATCCGATAAGGGGCTTTTTTCACTAAACTAAAGTTTTAGTCTTCGTTTTCGGTGTAGAATAGAGATATTCTTTTTATTTGTAAAAAGCAAATGGTAACCACCATTATAATGACTTTTTATTATTACGAGTTATAGTTAGAAAGTTTATTAAAAAATGAAACATTATTAATTATTAATTCATTATTATTAGTTACTATAAGTATAAATAGTAACTAATAATTGTAGTTATTAGAACTAGTCTACCCTCT